ATAAAAGTAAGCTAATTTAAGCTAATGGGTTCATACCTCATAAATGAATATTTATATTAAGTCCATCTATATTTATATTTATAATAATATATTTTACTAGATTTATTTTAGTATTATCATGTAAAGATTGATTTCTAATTTGATTAGGATTAGAAATTAATATGATTAGATTTATTATAATAATTTATATAAAATATAGAATATTAAATATTGAGTCTTGCATAAAATATTTTTTTATTCAAAGATTAGGATCTGTAATATTATTAATATTTATATATCTAAGAATAGAAATATTTTCTTATTTGAGAAGATTATTATTATGTTATAAGATTGGAGGAGGTCCATTTTATTTTTGATTTCCTTCTATTTGTAGAAGAATTAGATGATGATCATGCTTTTATTTAATAACTTTACAAAAAATTATTCCTTTAATATTAATATCTTTATTTGTGAATGTATTATTATGACTTATAAGAATAATTAGATTAGTAATTGGAGTAATAGGAAGAATAAATCAAATTGAATTAAAGCAGTTGATAGCATTTTCTTCTATTCATCATATTGGATGAATATTATTAAGATTTGTAGTAAGAGATATATTTTGAATAACTTATTTATTAATTTATTCAATTATAATATTAGGATGAATTATATATTTAGATAACGGAATAATTAATAATATTATAGATTCAGTGAAGTTTTCTAGAAAGTGAATTATTTTATTAGTTTTATTAAATTTGGGAGGAATTCCTCCTATAATAGGTTTTTTTTTGAAATGATGATCATTTAATTATTTTTTAATTCATGAGTTTAGAATAATAATTTTATTGGTAATTTTTTCTGTAATTATATTATATATTTATTTTCGTATTATATATGATTTTGTTTTAGGAGGAAGATATATATATTCATGAAAATTAAAGATGCAATTTTCAAATTGATTTCAATACGATGTAATTATTTTATTAAGATTTTGTTTAGGATCAATAATATGTATAATTATAAGATAAGGAAATATTAAGATAAATATTCTGTTAGCTTTCAAGGTTAAAAGTACTAATATGAATTTACAGTTCATCATCTAATGATTTCTTAAATATTAATAAACTTGCAATTTATTGTTTTAAATTAAACTAAATAGAAGTATACTGCGATGATTATATTCAACTAATCATAAAGATATTGGAACTTTGTATTTAGTATTTGGTGCTTGAGCTGCTATAGTAGGAACTGCAATAAGAGTATTAATTCGAATTGAATTAGGACAGACTGGGAGATTTATAGGTGATGATCAATTATATAATGTAATTGTAACGGCACATGCATTTGTAATAATTTTTTTTATAGTAATACCTATTTTAATTGGAGGTTTTGGTAATTGATTAGTTCCTTTAATGTTGGGTGCTCCTGATATAGCTTTTCCTCGAATAAATAATTTGAGTTTTTGATTATTACCACCTTCATTATTTTTATTATTTATTTCTTCTATAGTAGAAATAGGAGTAGGAGCAGGATGAACTGTATATCCTCCTTTATCATCATTAGATGGTCATGGGGGAAGATCAGTAGATTTTGCTATTTTTTCTTTGCATTTAGCTGGTGCTTCTTCTATTATAGGAGCTGTTAATTTTATTTCTACTGTATTAAATATGCGTTCATATGGAATGAGAATAGAAAAAGTATCTTTATTTGTTTGATCTGTATTAATTACTGCTGTTTTATTATTATTATCATTACCTGTATTAGCAGGGGCTATTACTATATTATTAACTGATCGAAATTTTAATACTTCTTTTTTTGATCCTGCTGGTGGGGGAGATCCTATTTTATTTCAACATTTATTTTGATTTTTTGGACATCCTGAAGTATATATTTTAATTTTACCAGGATTTGGAATTGTATCTCATGTAATTAGATCTATAGTAGGAAAGCGAGAACCTTTTGGAAGATTAGGAATAATTTATGCTATAGTAGGGATTGGATTAATAGGATTTGTTGTATGAGCTCATCATATATTTTCTGTTGGTATGGATGTAGATACTCGTGCTTATTTTACTGCTGCTACAATAATTATTGCTGTTCCTACAGGAATTAAAATTTTTAGATGAATAGCTACTTTGCATGGATCTTATTTTAAAATAGATACACCTTTATTATGATGTGTAGGATTTGTATTTTTATTTACTATTGGAGGAATTACTGGAGTAGTATTATCAAATTCTTCTTTAGATATTATTTTACATGATACTTATTATGTAGTAGCTCATTTTCATTATGTATTAAGAATAGGAGCTGTATTTGCTATTTTGGCTGGTATAACTTATTGGTTTCCTTTATTTTTTGGAATAAAGTTGGATGGAAAGAAGACTAAATTGCAATTTTATGTAATATTTGTTGGGGTAAATATAACTTTTTTTCCTCAACATTTTTTAGGATTAAATGGAATACCTCGACGGTATTCGGATTATCCTGATGTTTATTCTTTTTGAAATATAATTTCTTCTTTAGGTTCTTTAATATCTTTGTTTGGAGTAATCATAATAATTATATTAATTTGAGAAAGAATGGTATATAAAAGTTCTTATGTAATAGAATATTATGTAATATCTTCTTTAGAATGAATTAATAATGTTCCTCCTATAAATCATACATTTAATCAATTAAATTTATTAAGTAAGTAATTTTTGCCAATTTGAGGGTCATATTATTTTCAAAATAGATCTTCTCCTGTAATAGAACAATTAATTTTTTTTCATGATCATACGATAATAGTAATAATTATAATTGTAATTTTGGTTGGTTATATATTAATAAATTCATATACTAATAAAATTTATAATTTAGGAATATTTGAAGGGCAAAGATTAGAAAGAATTTGAACTTTGTTACCAGGGGTATTTTTATTATTTATTGCTTTTCCTTCAATTCGATTATTATATTTAATAGAAGAATTTGAATTATCTGATTTAAGAATTAAAGTAATAGGACATCAATGATATTGATCATACGAATATAGTGATTTTAATATTTCTAGATTTGATTCATATATAATTCCTTCTAATAGTAATAGAATATTTCGTTTATTAGAAGTAGATAATTCTTTAGTAATTCCTAGAATATTAGATGTACGAATAATTGTATCCAGAACAGATGTAATTCATTCATGAACTATTCCTTCTTTAGGAGTAAAGGTAGATGCTATTCCTGGTCGATTAAATCAATTATTTTATATTTTTAATCGAAATGGGGTATTTGTAGGTCAATGTTCAGAGATTTGTGGAGCTAATCATAGATTTATACCAATTTTAATCTCAGTTATACCTCAAGTAGAATTTATAAAGATGTGAATATAAAATAGTGGCCGAATTAAGGTGTTAGTCTCTTAAATTAATAATGAAATTTAAGTAGTTAAATTAATATTAGTTTGTCAAATTAAAGATGAAAAATATACCTCAATTAATACCTTTAATATGAATTATATCTACATTTTTTGTAATATTATTAGTATTATTATTTATAAAGATTTATGGAAATTATATATTAATAATTAATTTTTCTTCAGTAGATAAATCAAAGTTAAATGAAAAAGAAGAATGATATTGATAAATTTATTTTCTGTATTTGATCCTACATCTTATTTTGGAATTAGAATTAATTGAATAATTATTTTAATAATTTATGTAATTTTGTTGACTAGATATTTTAAAATATATAGAGGATATTTAGTATTTATTAAAAAGTTGTTAGTAAATGTAAATGAAGTTTTTAAGGAAGTAGCTGATACAAAATACTTTGGAATTATTTGTTTAAGATTAATTAGATTTATATATTTAATTATTTGTAATTTAATAGGATTATTTCCATTTATTTTTACGGGAACAGCTCATATTATATTTACAATGGGTTTAGGAATTGTTATATGAATAAGATTTTTCATAATAGGATGATTTAAAAATTTTAAGAATAGTGCAGCTCATTTAGTACCTGAAGGAAGTCCTTTATTTTTATCTCCTGTATTAGTATTAATTGAATCTATTAGACATTTAATACGACCTTTTACTTTATCAATTCGATTAGCTGCTAATATAATAGCAGGACATTTAATTATTGGATTATTATCAAGTATTAGATTATTAGGATCATTAGGTATAATTTCATCTTTAATATTTCAAAGATTATTATTAATTTTAGAATTTGGAGTTGCTGTAATTCAGGGATTTGTATTTAGAATTTTATTATTATTATATGCTGTAGAATATTATTAATAATTGGAAAAGCATTATCATCCTTATCATATAGTAAATATATCTCCTTGACCATTGTTAATTGGAATTAGAATTTTATCATTTATATTAGGAATAGTAAAAATATTTATAATAATAGAATATAATTTAGTTATAATTAGATTTTTATTAAGATTAGTAATTTCTGTATTATGATGACGGGATGTAATTCGTGAAAGAACATATTTAGGATATCATTCTAGAGTTGTATTAAGAGGTTTAATATTAGGGATAATTTTATTTATTGTAAGAGAAGTATTTTTTTTTATTTCTTTTTTTTGATCATTTTTTCATTCTAGATTAAGTCCTACAATTGAAATTGGATCATTTTGACCTCCTACTGGGATTGAAACTTTAAATGCTTTTCAAGTTCCTTTATTAAATACTGTAATTTTATTAACTTCTGGTGTTAGAGTTACTTTATGTCATCAGGCTATTTTAAATGAAAATTGAGTAATAGCTAAAAATTCTTTATTAATAACTTGATTATTAGGAATTTATTTTTTAATATTACAAGGATTTGAATATATAGAAACTTTATTCGGAATTAGTGATTCAGTATTTGGTTCAACATTTTTTATAGCTACAGGATTTCATGGATTTCATGTAATTGTTGGAACTCTGTTTTTAATTATTATATGATTACGAATAACAAAAATTCATTTCTCTAGAAGACATCATTTTGGATTTGAAGCTGCAGCTTGATATTGACATTTTGTTGATGTAGTGTGATTATTTTTATTTTCTGTAGTATATTGATGAGGTTCATAATTTATTAGTATATTTGTACATTTAATTTCCAATTAAATAGAGAAAAATTAATAATAATAATTCTTATTTTTATTGTAAGAATTCTAATTATAGCAGTTTATGCATTATTTTATTTAATATCTTATAAAATAATTTATAGAATAGAATCTTCTTCAGGGTATGAATGTGGATTTAATTTTATTACTAAAACTCGGATTTCTTTTTCTTATCGATTTTTTTTGATTGGTATTTTATTTTTAATTTTTGATGTAGAAATTGTATTATTATTATCTTATCCTTTTTTATTATATAATATAATATCTATACAGTTATTCATTATATTTATTATTATTTTAATTATAGGATTAATGTATGAATACTATTGTGGTTCATTAGAATGAACCGAGTTGTTTATTTCTAAGGCTTAAACTTAGTGCACTAATCTGCCAAATAGATTAGAAGCTAAATGAGCGATCTCATTGTTAATGAGATAGATATTTTTTTTTTTTTTTTTTTTTTTTTAAGTCTATTTATAAATTAATTTACCTATCATGTCTGATAGGTAAATTAATTTAAATAAATAGACTAATGTAAAATATAATAGGAAGTTAAATGATTGATTTGCATTCAATTTTTATGTTTATAACATACTTGATTAGTTAAATGAAAGCTGCTAACTTTTTATTAGTTAATAACTACTAATTATGATAAGAGCTATAAGGCAGCTTAATTTCGACTTAAGTTTAGGATATATTAGTGAATTTCATATCATTATTTCATGATGAAGATCTAATTATTTAGACTTTTTTATCTTCAGTAAAATGCTCTGTAATAAGCTACATATATATATTTATATATATACATTATATAAGTAATATGATTGGAATAATTATAGATAGTAAAATTAAACATATTGATGATATTATAATTATATTTGGGGTGTTTGATGATAATATAATATAATTAAAAGTATTATATGGTCCATATGATTCTTGTCATAATTTATCATTATTATGAGATTGTTTTATATATTTATTTATGTTAAATAAAGAATTTGAAGATATTATGTGAGTAAATCATAATGAAATAGCTGGTTGTCCTAATTTTTGATATATATTATTTTTGAATGAAAATGATATTGATAATAGAATTCCTATTAATAATGAGATAAGAATTAATATTTTTATATAATTGGGAATAATAAATAATTGATTAGGTGAATAAATTCATATATATATGGAACCAAATATTATAGAGAACATAGCTATTTTAATAGTGGAATTTTCTATAATGTTATTAGGCATAATAGTTATGTCTGTTTTTGATTTTATTACAAATTTAGAAGTAATGTTGATTAGACGGAATGAATATAATGATGTTATTGAAATAGATAAGATTATAATAAATGAAATAATTATAGAAAAGTTAGATAAAATTATTTTTTCAATAATTGAATCTTTAGAAAAAAATCCTGATATAAATGGAATTCCTATAAGTGATATATTTGAGATTCCTAGTATAGAAATAATGGTTGGTGAATTGTTAATTATTGATCCTATATGACGTATATCTTGATATATAAAATTATGAATGAGAATTCCGGCACATAGGAATATTATTGATTTAAATAGAGCATGGGAAATTAAATGGAAATATGCTACATTAATTGCATTTAAGGAAATAGCATATATTATTATAGCTATTTGTCTTAATGTAGATAAGGCAATAATTTTTTTTATATCTTGTTCCCATATTGCTGCTATTCTTGCATAAATTGCAGTGAATGATGAAATTAATATAAGGAAATAAGAGCATATAGGATGATTAAAATTTATAATTCGAATTAATAAATATACTCCTGCTGTGACTAGTGTTGATGAGTGAACTAAGGCTGAAATAGGAGTAGGTGCTGATATAGCTGCTGGTAATCAAGCAGAAAATGGAAATTGGGCTCTTTTAGATATTGCAGCAATTATTAATATTACTATAATAATTAAGTTAAATTTTTCATTTATGGAAAAGTTTCAATTAATTATATAGAATATTGTTGCAATTCTTATTAAAATTATAATATCTCCTACTCGATTAGATAAAATTGTAATTGATCCTGATGCTGATGATGATGCATTTTGGTAATATACTACTAAAATATAGGATGATAATCCTAGACCATCTCATCCTAATAAAATAAAAATAATATTATCTCTTATAATTAATAGTCTTATAGATAAAATAAATATTAATATAAGATTAATAAATAAATTATGTTGTAAACTAGAAATATAGGAATGACTAAATTTAATAATTATTGCTGAAATAAATAATACTGTAGCTAAAAATAATGAAGATAATCAGTCAATATTGATAGAAATATTTATATATCTATAAAATGTAAGTAATATTGGAATTTCAATTGAAATAAATATATTGTTAAATAGTAAAGTAGATGAAATAATTATAAATATAATACTTATTGATAATATAATATTTCTTTTGAAAAATATATTAGTATTTATGATACCACAAATCATTGTTTTAATAAACTAAATATAAATATTATTATTTCTAATTTTATAATAATTAATAATAATGGAATTAGGTGAATTATTAATCTTAAGAATATTTTAGATAATGATTGATTTCTAGGAAGTATTTCTGATATGTTATGGGAAATATTAATAAATATAAAGATTGAAAATGATGCTGTTGATAAAGATAAAATGAAAATTATTAGAAGTATTGATGAATTTCATTGAAGTAGTCTAGATATTATTATTACTTCTCTTATTATATTAATAGAAGGGGGTGCAGAGATGTTGATAGCTATAAAAATAAATCATCAAAATATTAAATTAGGAAAAGAATTAATTAATCCTTTAAATGAGATAATATTTCGAGTGTGATATTTAGAATAAATTATATTTACTAAAAGGAATAATGCTGAAGAGGAAAAACCATGTGCAATTATTATAATAAAAGCTCCTATTATTCCTATATAATTGAGTGTAAGTATTCTTGATAAAATAAAACCTATATGGGAAACTGATGAGTAAGCAATTAGAGACTTTAAATCTTTTTGTCGAATGCAATTTAATCTGGTAGCTGTAGCTCCAATTATTCTTAGACTAATTAGTCAATAATTAAATTTTACAATTGAATTAATTATTAATGGAAAGAATCGTATTAATCCATAGCCTCCTAATTTTAATAAAATTGCTGCAAGAATTATTGAACCTTCTACTGGAGCTTCTACGTGTGCTTTTGGTAATCATAAGTGGAATAAAAATATAGGTAATTTAACTAGGAAGGCTAATATAAAGATTATAGGATAATTAATATTAAATGATCTATAAAAGGAATATATTATATTTGAATTTAATTTAATATTAATAATTCTTAATAGTAATGGTAATGATGCGAAGATGGTATATATTAATATATAGATTCCTGCTTGTAATCGTTCTGGTTGTGTTCCTGATTTTGTAATAATTATTAATGTAGGAATTAATGTAATTTCAAATAAAATGTAAAATAAAATTATATTAGATGATGAAAAAGTTGGAATTAATAGCAATAAAATTAATGTAATTATAGTATTAATTGAATTAAGATTATATGATGAAATATAAATTAGTACTACTCTTATAAATGATAGAATAATTATTAGAATGGAAATATTATCTAATATAAATAATTGGGATATTAAAAATAATGATGTAAATTGTGTATAATTTAATAATACTATAATAATTAAAAATAATATAACTATAATTGTAATATTAATATTATTAAATCAAATAATTATAATTAATGGAAGAATAGATTTTATCAAAAGTTAATATTCATATAAATGAGGATTTTGATGAATGGTGAGATTGAGATAATGAAACTAGTATACTTAATCCAATAGATGATCCTCTTACTATAATAGTTAGTATAATTAATGCTGAAATGAAGGAAGAAGATAAATTATATACTAATATGATTGAAAATAAGGAAATTAGTAATAATTCTAAATTTAAAAGTAAAATAATAATATTTTTTCGTCATCAAAGAATTCTAATTATATTGATAATTATAATAATTTTGATTATATTAATAATGAAAATTTCTACATCCAAAGTAGATGTTTATATTAAACTATAAAGAAAATTAACTGTTGAAAATTATATTAATATTAGGACTAATATTTGTTTGAAGAATTCAATCATATTCAATGATTGTAAGATTAATTATAATAACTTTAGGTTATTCAATATTTTTATATTATAGAATAGGAAGATATTGATATAGATATATACTTGTATTAGTAATAATAAGAGGAGTTTTAGTTTTATTTACTTATATTGCTAGATTAATTCCTAATGAAAGATTTGAATATGTAGGGCTAGTTTATGCAAGAATTTTTTTATCAATAATTATAATAATAAAAGTTAATTATAGAACAAATTATAATATTGATATAAGAATAATTCTTTTAAAAATATGAAATTTGTTATTAGGAATATATAATATATATATAGTATTATTTTTATTAATGATTATAGTAATGGTAGTTTGATTAAGAAACTTTGATGTAGGAGCAGTACGAAATTTTTATTTAAGTGCCTGATTAAAGGGTTAATTTGATAGATTAAATAATGAAATATTTTAATATCATTACGTAAAAAAGATATATTATTATCGATGGTTAATGGATCATTGGTAGATCTTCCTTCTCCTTCTAGATTAACTTATATGTGAAATTATGGTTCTTTGTTGGGATTATTTCTTTTTTCTCAAATTGTTACTGGATTATTTTTGGCTATACATTTTTCTGGGAGAGTAATAATTTCTTTTGATAGAGTAATTCATATAATTCGTGATGTAAATTATGGGTGATTAATACGTGTATTTCATGCTAATGGGGCTAGAATATTTTTTATATTAATATATATTCATATTGGTCGAGGTTTATATTATGGTTCATATCGGTATCATAAGACTTGAATAAGTGGAGTAACTATTTTATTATTAAGAATAGCTACTGCTTTTTTAGGTTATGTTTTGCCTTGGGGACAGATATCTTTCTGAGCTGCTACTGTAATTACTAATTTATTATCAGCAATTCCTTATTTGGGAGTTATATTAGTAGAATGAGTTTGAGGTGGATTTTCTGTGGGAAATCCTACTTTGACTCGATTTTTTACTTTTCATTTTATTTTGCCTTTTATTATTTTGTTTTTAGTAATTTTACATTTAGTATTTTTACATGAAACTGGTTCTAGTAATTCTTTAGGAATAAATAGAGATATAGATAAAATTACATTTCATCCTTATTTTAGATTTAAGGATGTATATGGATTACTAGTTTGTTATATATTATATTTAATAATTTGTTTTTTATATCCTTATATATTTATAGATGTGGAAAATTTTATTCCTTCTAATCCTATAGTTACTCCTGTTCATATTCAACCTGAATGATATTTTTTATTTGCTTATACTATTTTGCGTTCCATTACTAGAAAGATTGGAGGAGTAGTAGGTTTGATTTTGTCTGTAATAATTTTATATTTATTTTCTATTATGTATAATCATCGATTTCGAAGAAATTATTATTATCCTTTAGTAAAGGTTATATTTTGATTTTTTTTTGTAAATTGATTAATATTAACATGAATTGGTGCTTGTGAGGTAGATTTGCCATATATACAAATAGGAATATGTTTTAGATTTATTTATTTTTTCTTAATTTTTATATTATGAATTATATATGAAATTCAAGATATAATTTTATAGACTTTACTAAATAAAATGTTTTGAAAGCATTTTTTAAGATAAATATCTTTAAAGTCAAATAATTTAGTTTAAGTAAAACATAAACTTTGTAAGTTTAAATTCTATAATGAAAGATTTGAAATAAATAATCTTAATGGAATTATAAAAAGGGTAATTGTAAGAAAAATTTTTCATCTTAAATATATTAGTATATCATAACGAAATCGTGGGTATGATCCTCGAACTCATAGTATTAAAATGGTAATAATAATTAAAATAGGTATTGAGATTATATTATTGATTGAATTAAAAAATAAGATTATAGTAATTAAACATAAAATAATTATTCTGGAATATTCAGCTAGAAAAATTAAAGCAAATCATCCACCTATATATTCAACGTTAAATCCTGAAACAAGTTCAGATTCTCCTTCTGCGAAATCAAAAGGTCTACGATTTACTTCTGCTAAACATCTAGTAAATCATAGAAAAAATAATATTAGGTTTCCTCAAAAAAATCACATATGATTTTGTGAAATTGAAATATAATAAAAATAATATGAATTTGATAAGATTGCAAAAAATAAAATAATTAGGAAGAAAGAAACTTCATATGAAATTATTTGTGCTACTCTACGAATTGCCCCTATATGAGAATATTTTGAATTTGATGATCAACCAATAGACAAAATAGAATATACAGATAATCTTGAAATAATAAAAAATAAAAGAATGTTGTGTTTATTATCAAAAGAAGAGTATAAATATATAGGTATAAAAGATATAATTAGTAGAGCTAAAATTAATGATAAAGCTGGTGTAATATAAGAAAGTGAAAAATTTATAAATTCAGATGATAATAAATTTTTATTAAATAATTTAATAGCATCTCTAAAAGGTTGTAAGATTCCTATAAATCCTACTTTATTTGGACCTTTTCGAATTTGAATATATCCTAAAATTTTTCGTTCTAAAATTGTATAAAAAGCTACACTTACTAAAAGACAAATTATAGGAATAATAGAATTAATTAAATTAATTTTAAGAAATTTTAGATTCTAATTCTAATGCACTTATTTGCTAATATTATATTAATAATATTTTTTTTGGTCCTTTCGTACTAGAAAAATATTAAAAAAGATAGAAACCAACCTGGCTTATACCGGTTTGAACTCAAATCATGTAAATTATTAAAGGTCGAACAGACCTACTTTTATAACTATTGCATTAATAAAGAAAATATAATTCAACATCGAGGTCGCAAGCATTAATTTTAATATGAACTTTAAATTAATATTACGCTGTTATCCCTATGGTAATTTGATAAATTAATCAGTTTTACTGGATTATTTTTGAAATTAAATTTAAATAAAATTATAATTAATAAGCTGCCCCAGCTAAACTATAAGTAAAATTCAATAGGGTCTTGTCGTCTATTTTATATATTAATATATTTTTATATTAAGTATAATTTTAATATATTTATTTATAATAAAGAAATTAAAACGTTGAGTCTTTCATTCTAGCTTTTAATTAGAAAGCAAATGATTATGCTACCTTAGCACAGAATATCTGCGGCTATTTAAAAATTCATTGAGCAGGCTTTATTTATTATAATAAAATAAAAAATGTTTTTGATAAACAGTCGTTTAATAATTTTAGTTAATAATAAATAATTTAAATATATAATAGTATTTTAATAAAGTATATTTAATATTAATTTACTTATATTATTATTATAAAATTTAATAAATAATTTCTTAATATAATAATTAAACTTATTTTATAATGTAGTAGTTATACTATAAAGAAACTTTTAATCTTAAGTAATTTTTATAATATGTATAATTAAAATTTATATTTATATATAAATTTATTTTTTTAAAATAATTTAATTTTAAGAAACCAGATATAATATTATTCGTATGGTGTTTAGCTTCTAAATATAATTTATTAATAATTTTGTTACATTAATAATATAAATATAATTAGATCATAATATTTCGGGAAATAAAATTTTTATAAAAATTAATAATTCCTGATACAAAAGGAAATATTATAATTCTATTTAAAAATTTAAATGTTCCTTTTCAGTAAAAATATAAATAAAAATAATAATATAATATTAATAATAGTTATTTCTAATAAATGAAATGTATAAAAATTTAAAAGTATCTTTTCAGTGTAAGTGAATTGCTATTTAAGCTTAAAAGTTCTTGATTTACCTTCTGGTAAATCAACTGTGTTACGACTTACCTTATTATAAAATAAGGGTGACGGGCGATATGTACACATTTTTATAAATTTCTTATAAAAGTATTATTAATTAAAATAATATAATACTTCTAAATCCTATTTAATAATTGTATTTATATAATCTTCCAAAATTTTTAATTATATGTAACTCATTATATTCTTTAAAATAGACTACACCATTACCTAACTTTTTATAAAATTATTTTGAATTATATTAATAAATAAATTCTTTAGATGGCGGTATATAAATTTTTAAATAAAGTAATAATTAACGCGGATTATCGATTAAGTAACAAGTTCCTCTAGGAAAAATTATGCCGCCAAACTATATTGGTTTAATTTAAAGTTTGTACTACCTAGATGAGCTTATAATACTAGGGTATCTAATCCTATTTTGTTAGTAAGCATTAAATTAATTTAATATAATTTAAATATAAATATAAAATTTTACTTAATATATTTGTATTTATAATAAATATAAAATTAATTAAGTGAAAATATATTAATATAAATAGTATAACCGCAACTGCTGGCACTATATTTAGTTTATATTATAATTTAAAAAATTTATCATATTTAATGAATAAATTAATTAGAAAGTTAAAATAATTTATAAATCTTTCATTTAAATAAATATATTATTATATTATACTAATTATGAAATAATTAGATGTTATCATCTCTACAAAAATCAAATCTTTATGTGCAAAAACACTTTAATTATAAATTTATTTTAAAAAAGTGAATAAACTTAAAAATTTTTAAAAAAATTTAGTACCAGAAATTTTTTGAAGCTAATAAATGTAAACCAGTTATAAATTTATTCTTAATTTTAGGTTACTTTAATAAAATAAAACATTATATAATAAAATATTTATTACATATAATATTTTATAATATTATTATTGAAACTTTTACAAAAAAAAACAGGACAATTAAATTTTTTTTATCGAGGCCCCTCCCCCCCCTAACACCCACAGGGGGGGGAGGAGGCCTTCATAAATTAAAAAAAAAAAAAAAAAAAAAAAAATAAATATATTATGATATACTGAACTTGTCTTTCTTTTAAATTCTTATTATATTAAGAATTTTTATTGAATTTTACTATATTTATATGAATATATATATTAATTTATTTCTTCTTTTGTTTCTCAAATTATGATAATATATAATTTTCTGAAGGCTTTTTGAGAAAATATAATAAGTTAACATAA